ATGAAATGTATGAACTACGTTTGAACGGAGGAATAAAGAGAATTTTCTATTTAAATTGGAAGTTGCAACAGATCAAAATGGAAAGGAATTGATAAAACAGTCCTAGAAACAGAATTCTGTCACTTAGACTTATTAAAGTTAAAGTCATAAGGTTTTGTATATAATAGCAAAACAAAAAGGATTTCAATTATACCATTATTATGATATTACATATTCGAATTTGAGAAAAATAAAAGGATTCGGTATTTGGGAGATAAATACAAAGACAGAAAAATCAGAAACAACATAGGATCCATTTTTTTTAGCACTTAACCGTCTTTATGTTAGAGATTTCGTTATTCAAAAAAAAAACAATTCGCAGAGAAGAGAAATATTTCTACTTTACTTTACTGATTTTTGAATAGAATATGATTTGAAGTGTATAAGAAGGGTTGCACTTATTAAACACGTATGCGGATAGCTATAATATCCGACTTCTCTTTTATTGCTGGTTCTATTCGGGACAGTCCGGGTCGTGTTCTATCAAAAGAGAATTTCTATTTAATGCAAAATTGAAGTGAAGTAGGATAATTTTATGATAATTACCTATAGACAATATATCTAAATAATAGATATCTGTGTAACAATTTATGTTCTGGGGTTTACATATACTGATATGTTTTGTTATAATTGAAATTGAGAAGGATTTTTTGATTGAAAAAATAAATACTGATTAGTTCTGTCTCAATTTGTATTTTCTTATGTCATTAGGAAAACACAATTTGTGATTCAAATCCCAGAATCGTCATTAATTCGAACTAAGCAGTCAATAGTTAATGGTTCAAGTTTGTCGGCCGAAAATCCACATTTGATTTCTCAATAGAAAAGCCAGAGAATGTTTTTAGCATTGTGGATTTTCCAATACTATACAATCAATCGAAGGGATGGATAAAATCCAAAAAGGGTCTTTCTTTTAGGAAAAGGATTAAGGAAAACAGGAGTCAAAATCCAAGTACAATAAAACTTCAGCAATCTGGGAAAATTTTCATCTATTTTGTATTATTTTGGCGGCATGGCCGAGTGGTAAGGCGGGGGACTGCAAATCCTTTTTCCCCAGTTCAAATCCGGGTGTCGCCTGATCAACAAAAAAACTCGAAATCTCTTCTTCTCTTCGGTTCCACTTATAGAACTCGCAGAATTCTTCCCCGTTAGAAGCAGAGGAAACAGACTGTTAATGCTTTGTTGATTCTAAGCATGTGGTCTGAGGGTTTTCTAAACAAAAAGAGTGTGAATGCTCCTTCGCATCTAGGATTCAAGGAAATATTCGAATCTACTGGTAGAGGGTCTATCAAGACTTCACGATTCCCTTCTATTACTAAGGGAGTGTTTAATGACTGGATCTTGAATCAGATTGTGGAGCCTGAATAGGAAATCTGATTCAATTAAGAGTTTTGGAAGGAGGTGCAATATACGACGGACTCGCGAGAATCTCCGAGTGCTCAGGTATCCAACCAATATTAGATTGGATTGATAATTTACTTTTATAGAAAAAGGGGCAAACAGAAAGAATTTCTTTGCGGCAACCCCTAGACAAGCCCCCTCTTTCAGAGCGATAATGGGGAAGGAGGGTAGCGGATCAAATGGGGAAATAGAGGTCTGTAATAGATAGAGATTTCTGGTTTTTCGTGATTTCTCCCTTGTCTGTTTTTACTTACTAAGGTCAACAAAACAAAAAAAGAATAGGCCTTATTATTCCTACATGTTCCCATTCCCTTCGGATCTTACTACGTATTTTGCTTGTGTTTAATCTTTCCCGATTCGAAATCATAATCGATTTATTGGATTGGTTTCTCGATAGTGTTCGGTCAGAATCCCTTTTTGACTCTGCGCCATGGATTCCACTATTATTAGGGAGGAATAATGGAAAAATTCCTTCGTATTTATAGAGATAGGGGACATAATTCACATGGATATAGTAAGTCTCGCTTGGGCTGCTTTAATGGTAGTCTTTACATTTTCCCTTTCACTCGTAGTGTGGGGAAGAAGTGGGCTCTAGAAGTACTACTAATTGAGTTGAGGAATCAAACCGTATCAATTGTTTTATAGATCGTTCTGCAACGCGTTTTGAACTATTTAAAATCAAAATCTCTGAATTTTGAATCCCATTGGACTCCAATGGAGTTATCTATGATATGAATCATACTCTTTCTCTCAAAGAGATATTTCAGTGATTCCCGTGTTTGTATTTCGAAAAGAAAGGGATTCCGATGATTGGAAATTTCTTCTAACCTAAAATTCTTCCGAAATTTTCTATTTCAATCAATGGAATGAGCTCTTACTATCTTTATAGATAGATACTGAGAAAGACTAGACTTTTTTTTTATTTCTTTCCCTCTTTATTGTTCAAAGAAGAAGATGTTTTGTTAAGTGTATACGCACTTTCTATGAGAAATGATATAGAGATAGTGGTTGTCTAATGAGAGACTATGCAATAATAAGATCTTACCTTGAGCGAGTCACA